TGATATCTTTCCAAAAATAATTCAAAGTCAATTTCTTGATTTGTATCTTCAATTTTTGGAAACTTAGAAAGTTCTTCTGTCAAACCCTGATCAATGAACCTACAAAATCCTTCAAATTGTATCTGATTAAATCCAGGTATTGTGGACATTGCGTCTATCCCGGATTCTTTTGAAATTGGCAGTGATTTATACTCATCCATATCGAATTCTCCAAAAAACAAAAACAAAAATAAATACCATTTTGGCTGGCTCATTATCCATCAAATCCTATAGATCTAACAATGATGGAATTTCGATTCTATGAATCTTTGACTGGAATCTATGAGATAGATGGAATAAAAATTTATACTTAACTTAAATTGGCATTTTTAAGAGATGCAAATGGAACGGAATTGATAAAACAGTCCTAGAAACAGAATTCTCCCACTTAGGCTTACTATGTTTTAGGATTTTTTTTAGAATATCAAAACTTATTCAATTTCTTATATTATAATGTATAACGGTATTTATATTCTAATCTACTTGAATATGAATACCAGAAAACCCTATGAATGGCTATTTCTTAAGCGTTAAACACGTGCAAAAATACCTCGTCCGGTCCGACTGTCTTCTTGCCTTGTTTAATGCTTTCCTTTCTCTTCTTTCTCTCCTTTACGTGGTCAATTGACGCCTAATTTAGGGCATAATATAATTGGATTGCGTGGACCAAAATAATCTTTTGGTTCCTCACTGGGAACCGGGGGGGGGTAAAGCGGAGATATGAAAGAAGAACGAAAGAAGAAAGAAAGTTCTCGACCTTTGTTTTTCGGTTTGATGCAGAAACGTTATTTCATTGGTCTTTCTCGTCTTTCTCTCTTTCAAGTTTTAAGATTGTATAGTTTAATGGTAAACTTTGATTACCATTAACCCCCAGAATAGTTAACGAGTCTTTCGGTTTGATCCTATTCATCTCCTAAAGGGGCCGCCCCTCCGCACCTAGCCGATTTTTTGTGTTTTCCTTATGCGGACCCTCGGCCCCTATGGTCCAGCGGTTTCACGACTTCTCTCTTTCACGGAGACAACGAGGGTTCAAGTCCCTCTGGGGGTAAATCATGCCCATAAGAATGATATTTTCCATCGTCTAAAATCAATTAGGCGTTGGGTCGATGCCCGAGTGGTTAATGGGGACGGACTGTAAATTCGTTGACAATATGTCTACGCTGGTTCAAATCCAGCTCGGCCCAACAATTCGCCAATCTACCATCAGATGGTAGAACCCTCTTGTTCTTAAGAAATACCTGATACGAGAGAATAAAAAAGAATCGAAATTTTCTGCTAGATCCCTTCTGATTCCCCTGGGATTGTAGTTCAATAGGCAAGAGCACCGCCCTGTCAAGGCGGACGTTGCGGGTTCGAGCCCCGTCAGTCCCGACAGATCCAATAAATACATCAATTCGCCTCTCCATTTTCTGTGAAATAAGGGATAGAAAGCCTAATTTAATTCCGAAGGTCTTTCCCCCCTTTTTTTCAGGATTCTGTCGAAGAAAGAACAAACCCTAAACTAAAATAAAAATAACTAAAATAGTGAAGTTGATAGAATATTCCATCTTTGCTCCCGCGACTCATCTTTATCATACTTCTTTGTCTTCCAAAGAAAATGGGATCATTAAAAAAACGGCGTTTAGAACCTAATTCCTCTCTTTTTCCACTTCGCTTTGTATTGTTTGTTGGGGTTTTGTAGTTAATGGAAACGGACGGGTGATTAGATGCTACTTCATTTGATGGTTCTACAAGGAAGACCTAAGGTAGGTTATAGAAAAGAAGGATAAATAAAGGAATTTTGGATTGGGCCGGGAATCCAATCTTGGATTCGGTATGGATAAAAGATCTTCGTATGTTATACTATTCAATTCTCGACGACGAATTAATTTAATAGCTCAGATATTGTTATTCATGATATTGATCCGATTCAAGATCATCGATAGGGAATGCATTCATTGAATTGACAGGTGAAAGATTTATCATCTCTATGGGATTAAATCCCGAGCTATTGTGAAATAAAAAAAAACGATGAGATTATGGAAGTAAATATTCTTGCATTTATTGCTACTGCACTCTTCATTTTAGTTCCTACTGCTTTTCTACTTATAATTTACGTAAAAACAGTCAGTCAAAATGATTAATTACGTTAAATGAAACTTCACTTCTGATTTCTGATCAATAGTTGAAGAAATCAAATGAAAAGGATTCTATTTTTGCGTCTTAAATGAAATCAACGGGCTATAATCGGCGGTATTCTATGAGATCCGAGAGTATGGTAAGTAAGAAATAAATTGATTTCTTACCATACTCTCTATGAGTGTTATTGTAGTGTATAAAGTTGTACTTGACTTTCTAATAAAGTTGGTACTATATTAGCTTTTATCTTCAATATCTGTAGTTATTAATCCATATATGGAATTGACGTAGGACCCAATTCTTTGATACATTTATTTATTCCGATCAATCTGAAAAAATCGTTTTACTGTTATAGAATACATTTCTCCACTAGAATCCAATGGAATTTCGAAAAGAAGATATTTTTATTTGAAAATTATTTCAATTCAAATAAAAAAATGCGTTGCAGAACGATCTATAAAACAATTGATACCGTTTCATTCCTCAACTAAATTAGGAGTTCTTCTAAAGTCCACTTCTTCCCCATACTACGAGTGAAAGGGAAAATGTAAAGACTACCATTAAAGCAGCCCAAGCGAGACTTACTATATCCATGTGAATTATGTCCCTTATCTCTATGATAGAATTATTCCATTATTGCTCACTAATAATAGTAGAATCAATGGTCCAGAGTCAAAAAGGGATTCTGGCCAAACACTATTGATGAACCAATCAAATAAATCCATTTCTAAAAAATTACTATATGATATGATTTATAATCGGCAAAGACTAAACACAAGTAAAATACACAATGACACCACAAAGGAATGTTACTAATGGAACATGTAGTAATAAAATAAGAGGGCCCATTCCTTTTTTTTGCCTTCATAAGTAAAAATAGCGAAATTGCTATCTATTACATACTTTTCTTTCCTATTTGATCTAATCCGTACCCTTTCCCGATTGTCTTTCTGAAGCAGTTGGGAGATAGTATATTATACTCTTGAGGAGGGGAAAAATGATTTTTTTTTTCACTTTTTCTATAAAAAAGTAAATTATCCATCCAATCTCAATCTAATAGTGATTCAATGTCTGAACACTCAGAGATTCTCGCAAGTCTATATTTGATTCGTTTGTTGATGAGGCGGCACCCGGATTTGAACTGGGGAAAAAGGATTTGCAGTCCCCCGCCTTACCACTCGGCCATGCCGCCAAAACGATACACAATAGGAGAAAATTGTCCCTTTTTGGGTTGGATTACTAAACTTTAGTTTATTGTATTTGCATCCTTTTTTTAATAATTTTTCTAAATTTAGAAAAATTAGAAAATAAACCCTTTTTACCCTTTTGATTTTTATCCCTTTTATTGTATTTGATCCACCCCTTCGATTGATTGTATAGTATCTCAAAACACACAATGCCGAAAAACTTCCCCTCACTTTTCTATTGATACATACTTAATCAGTATTGATTCTTTTGAATCAAAAATCCTTCTCAATTTCCATTATAACAAAAATTATAAGTATATGTAAACCCCAGAACGTAAATTGTTACACAGATACCAAATTGGGTATCTTATTTATATTGCCTATAAATAAAGGGAATTTGTTGGAACAAAAAAAGGCCCGGCTGGGTATTGACCGGGCCAGGCCCAAAAGGCACTTCGAACAAAATAAAAGCAAGAAGGTCTTCTTTATTTATCTTTCTATTTGGATCTTTCGAGCATCTAAATGGAATTGCTAATTATATAATAACGATAAAGAATGTCAAATAAATACTTTCTTTAATCCTTACTTGATGTGTAATGTAAGATAGTAATTATCTTTTTCAATTGGGAGAGATGGCTGAGTGGACGAAAGCGGCGGATTGCTAATCCGTTGTACGAGTTATTCGTACCGAGGGTTCGAATCCCTCTCTTTCCGTTTCCGTTGATGACTTTCCATTTTTTTCTTTCAAATTTCGCAACCCCCTTTTTATTTTTTTACTAGTTAAACGTGTGGAATAGATAAAAGAAAATCTTAAGAAAATTGTAAAATCAAGCAAGAAAAACAAAATTTTTATTTTATTCTTCACGTCCAGGATTACGTCCTGGATCATTGGATAGGAATCCAAAGATGAAGAGAGAAACAAAGAATATTACTACTGTGTAAACGAAAAGTTTGAGAGTAAGCATTACACAACCTCCAAGATCATTTTTTGAAAAAGGAAAACGAGAAAAGATAATAGATCCTCCATTTTTATATCACATATCCTATTTTGACACCAAGAAATGAATTCTAGAAATAGAAAAGAATGTTCAGAAATTCAAATGAAGTTGAAATTTGTAATAAGAGTCTTTGATTACCGGAAATCACTTTCATACCCACAATTAGATATTGTAAGGGACCCTAACCTAATAAGGTCTTTCGCCGGAAAAAGGGTTAGAATCGGGAAATGGGGCGAACCGGATTTCTCGCAGCTATCCAAGAATTTCAATGTTTGAATCGAAGGTTCATACTGTCAGACTTATTTGATCTTATCAATTGTTATAATTTTTCTCGAATAAATCATGAATTTTCTAGGATAGTATTAAAGATCTTATCGAAAACTTACAGCAGCTTGCCAAACAAAGGCTAAAAGAAAAAAGAACAGGGGTATTACTGGCATAACATCTACGATTGGATTCAAAAAAGCATAGGCTTCGGGCAATTTGGCGAAGAAAAGACTACTCGGATAAAGGGCAGAATTAAGACAGATCAAACTAAAGATATTAAGCATAACAGACATTTTGTTCGTCGAGATAATTGCATTTTGATTGAGTTATTGATATAAGGAAAAATGAAGAAAGTAAGGTAGACAAAAAAATCCTTCTTTTTCCGCCCAATCAAAAATCCTCCAATTCTCAAAGGAGAATAAAAGAAATCATACTTTCATACAATATCTTAATTGAATTATATGTAATGATCAATAAATTCAGTTGAATTCTAGATATACACATGTCAAAATCTTAGCACGAATCTATAATATATTCTATAAAGAATAAATATTTTATATAGATAGTTGGACTGGAATTGACGAACACTTAATACAAATATTATTCTTTATTAGTATTAGTGTCCAATAACAATATAAATGGGGCGTAGCCAAGTGGTAAGGCAACGGGTTTTGGTCCCGCTATTCGGAGGTTCGAATCCTTCCGTCCCAGAGCATAGCCATTGTATCCGAATCCAGCTTTTTTGTTCAACAAGATTCTGTTTCAAGGCCCAATATTGGATAGAATAGAATTCTTCTTTCTTTTCTGATTTTGAATGATTCTTTTCGTAATCATATCTCAGTTTTTCACAAACTGAACTAAATCTGGTTCAAATGACATGCAAATGTAACTGAATCCTTTTGTGATCCAGATAAGATGGGACATAGATCACAGTTGCAGAAAGATTACTTAACCTCAGGTTAAACAAAATATGAAAATACATATAAAACGAGGAAGTGCTTAGCCTATAGGTATGTATTGTTATCCTAGTTCAGTGACAATAGTCTTTCTATTTTTGTTAAAAATAATTTGCATCCCTAAAATATTAAAATTTAAATATTTAACAATGATATTTATTTTTATTGTTCGATCTATTTAGCTTATTTGCTTTAAATCATTGACAATTCGATTCGAAAAGAAACAGAGATTTATCTTTCTTATGATAATCAAATATAGTCTTTACTGTAAAACTTGACTCAAATAATGATGTATAAGTAGGAAACTTTTTCAATTATCAAGATTTGTAATGATTCCTTATGGGTTGAATCTTTGGAAAGTTGGAAATGGGTCAGTCTATCTTATTGAGTCACTTGAAGAGGCAGAGTCAAATAGAATTTATTTATTCGTGTTATTTCTGTTAGTTATGGTATTTCTATATTTATATTTCTGCATATTTCTATTAGATATTTTTTTTTAGATAGAGATTTCTAGAAAAATGTTCCATTCATACAAAAAAGCCGGGGTCTTGCTAAGATTTTTTCAGAAAAATATTTCTTATCTATGTAGATAAGAAAAAATATAAATTACTATGTCTCTGTACCGACTGAACCAATGACTATTCATGATTCCATAATTGAATCAATTCCATACTGGTTCCAAATTAGAGGAATGTTATGGTAAAACTTCGTTTAAAACGATGTGGTAGAAAGCAACGTGCGACTTGAAGGACACAATCCGGTGTGGATTCTTATTCTTACATCCACCATTTTATATAGGAATGAAGGTGCTCTTGGCTCGACGTCGTTTGTTCTATTCTACTAGAACCCTTCTCTTTTTATTGGGTTGTAATGTAAATAGTTCATGATGGAGCTCGAGTAGAAAGTATTGATTAATTTCTCAGGGGCAACGATCTAGGGTTAATGCCAATCAATAAATTGGAACAACTTTGTAAGTATATCTTCGATATAGAAATTGAAAGGATCCGATTCGAGCAAATTTTCAATTCAAAAAAATTGGTTGGAACGGCTAAAACTTTTTCGATCCACAGTGTATCGCGCGCGAATCAACCGTCGGTATGATTCTTTGATAGAAAGAAATCACAAAAGGGGTATGTTGCTACCATTTTGAAAGGATTAAGAAGCACCGAAGTAATGTCTAAACCCAAGGATTTAAAACAAAGATAAAGGATCCCAGAACAAGGAAACACCACTTCAATTGTCTCACGGATCCAAATAAAGAATCCAAATAGATTTTAAACGAGACAAAAGGGGGGTTAAAGACCACTCAATAAAAAAATATCTTAAAGAAAAATCTTTAAGATATTTGAGAATTATTCAACTTGAGTTATGAGTACAAATGATTTTTTTTCAGGAAGGGTGCTAAATAAATATCAGTTAATTTATAGGCTAATTTAGTTTACGGATTCCTTTCCTATTTATTAGAATTTTATCCATAGACAAAACTTCGAATCATTTTTTCTCGAGCCGTACGAAGAGAAAACTTCCTATACGGTTCTAGGGGGGGGGGGTCTTTTTCATCTACATCTATCCCGATGAGCCGTCTATCGAATCGTTGCAATTGATGTTCGATCCCGAAGAGAAGGACGAGATCTTCGGAAAGTGGGTTTTTATGATCCGATCAAGAATCAAACTTATTTAAACGTTCCCGCTATTCTCTATTTCCTTGAAAAAGGCGCTCAGCCTACAGGAACTGTTCAAGATATTTTAAAAAAGGCAGAGGTTTTTAAGGAACTTTACCCTAATCAAGCGAAATTCAATTAAATTAAGGAAATAAAAACTAAGGGTAGGATAGTGATTTCTATATAATTTTGGATATCTTTTCTATACTATGTTTTTTTATTTCCTTCTTTTCTTGCTCTATTCGTATCTATTTATCATTGCTTTTATAGAGTC